AAGAATGAAATAATTGGAATCACTAATGCATACATTGTTGTATTAGATCGAAATCTGAAGGTTCTTTCTTGACCTAACTAAAAAGATGCGCATTTCTAATATATATGAAAAATACAAAATAGAACTTCTAAAGCAAAAGAAAATAGAAATTACTAGTCTTAGAATATAGTTGAACCAAAACACCTATTTTTTTGAGTGATCATGTGATAACTTTTTGTTCTCATTCATTCAAGATATTTAAGATATTATATGAGTGAACTCATTACGGAATCTAATTAGTTAAAATGAAAGTAAAAGTTTTATAAGATTAATGTTCGCTCTAAAATATATAGATTCGATCCAATAAAACAAATGATAAAAATAGGAATAATTTTCTAATTTGATTCCATAATGATTGGAAAAGAGTTAGTTTTATTTTAAAACGAAATTACACTACCCAGTTCTTATTATTCGTTTATAAGTTGAATTGAAAAATGATCCAAGAATGCATTTGCTGATTGCAAACGCGGTATGGGTAGATGTTACAGATGATGAATCAATTTTTTTATATAGTTGTGACTTTATCCTTGTTAGTGCTGTCTATAATGATAGATGACTCAAAAACTTTCAATTGGTTTTTTTCTCCTATTTTGCAAAAAAGGAAACTCAGGTAAGTGCTTTTTTATAAACATATGTATAAAAAGACCATATTTTATTTAGCTCCTTGATGCCTACCATAACTAGTTATTTCGGTTTTCTACTAACGGCTTTAACTATAACCTCAGCTCTATTTATTGGTCTGAGCAAGATACGACTTATTTGAAATTAATTGCACAAAATCTTTCTGCGAACTTCTGTCTATTTTTACCCCGTTAATTGCCAATTCTTGGTCATTGAGATTCATGGTAATTCGGATTAATATTTAGGTATAGATATTACCTCTTTTTTCTCCTTTCAAACAAATTCAAATGATTGAAGTTTTTCTATTTGGAATTGTGTTAGGTCTAATTCCTATTACTTTGGCTGGATTATTTGTAACTGCCTATTTACAATACAGGCGTGGCGATCAGTTAGACCTTTGATTAATTAACATCTCTTTTTTTGATTGACCTCCTCCTTTCTTTAATATCCAGGAGGTCAAATAAAGATTGCTGTTCCAGTTAGTGTTTCAGTCAAATTCCATCGAAGAAGATACAAATCACGCTCTGTAGGATTTGAACCTACGACATCGGGTTTTGGAGACCCACGTTCTACCGAACTGAACTAAGAGCGCTTTCTTCTCATAAAAGAAAAGACTGTAAAGAAAAGGATTGGCCCCAATACATCTTGTATGCACACATATAGTATCATCATAAGAATAAAAGATTCTATATGATATGTCCAACGTGAATTGATCTCAAAAAATCCCTCGTTACTGCTCAAAGGAGCAGTAATAGGTAGGGATGACAGGATTTGAACCCGTGACATTTTGTACCCAAAACAAACGCGCTACCAAGCTGCGCTACATCCCTTCCATTGGTCTACAGTGTCATTGTAGAGAATTCCTGTCTTGTTTTCCACATCGTTATTGCCTCTATTAAAATCTAGAATTTTTATGTCCATTTCGCCTTTTTGGTCTCATTTAACATATAATAATAGTAAAATACTTCTGGAACCCCTAGGAAAAATAAACGAGTCTTTTTGGGGAATAGTGGGGAAGAAAAGGACGTTTTTTCTGTATTTAACAAAAAGTAAATCTTATTTACTGGATGATTGTACATTTCAATATGTATTATCTTATGTATGTATTACTATAAAAGGAGGTTTTTCAATGCGAGATCTAAAAACATATCTTTCCGTGGCACCGGTACTAAGTACTCTATGGTTCGGTTCTTTGGCAGGTTTATTGATAGAGATTAATCGTTTTTTCCCGGATGCGTTGACGTTCCCCTTTTTTTCATTCTAGTTATTGACGTGGGAAGGAATAAAGAAGATTAGAGATACAATTAAATAAAGCCCCTTCTTTTCTCTTTTTTCCCTAGAAAAAGGGAGGAAAGAGAAAGAATATTACATTCAACAGCTGTGAGAGTCGGGTTCAGGTTGGAATTAAATTAATATGAATTTCTATGTATTAAATTTCTATGGAAGTCGAATACAAACTCTGGTTCTAGGGAAAGCGTATTCTAGACGATAATTATATGAAATACTGTACTGTTGAAATATAGTTTAGAAATCTTTCTATGGTATTTCCTATATTGATTGTAATGAAATCTTGCATAAGAGGATAGCTAGTTACAAATTTTTTCCTTCCTTTCTTCTTTTTCGTTTCGAATTGAAAAAGGAAGAGTTGAGTAAATGAAAAATCCAAAGGAGGTTCATGGCTAAGGGTAAAGATGTGCGAATACCGGTTCTTTTGGAATGTACCGCTTGTGTTCGAAACGGTGTTAATAAGGGATCAACGGGGATTTCCAGATATATTACTCAAAAGAACCGGCACAATACGCCTAATCGATTGGAGTTGCTAAAATTCTGTCCATATTGTAACAAACATACGATTCATGGGGAGATAAAGAAATAGATCGAACGAACCGAGCACCGGCGCCCTTATCTTTCTTACAAGGAAAGGGCAAAAATAACATTATATATATAACATATTTAACATAGTTAAAGATAATTATAAACAAACCAAATCCTATTTATTTATTCTAATAAAAGATACGGCTGAAATAGGATTTTAGGGATAAGAAATAAACTAACCAAACCATGGAAAAATCTAAGCGAACTTTTCTTAAATCCAAGCGATCTTTTCGTAGGCGTTTGCCCCCGATCCAATCGGGGGATCGAATTGATTATAAAAACATGAGTTTAATTAGTCGATTTATTAGTGAACAGGGAAAAATATTATCTAGACGAGTGAATAGATTGACCTTGAAACAACAACGATTAATTACTATTGCTATAAAACAAGCTCGTATTTTATCTTTGTTACCTTTTCTTAATAATGAGAAACAATTTGAAAGAACCGAGTCGACCACCAGAACTCCCAGTCTTAGAGCCAGAAAAAGATAGGTTTACTCTTTCTTCACTTGAATTCAAATGCCCATCTGAACTCAAACGCAGATTTCTTTTTTGTTGGAAAAATCCAAGAATCCGGATTGAAGTCTCGTGTCGTAAGAAAAAAAAGAATAATCTGGGAAGAATAAAATTTTTTATTGAACGTGTTGATTCATATTTATTTTGACTACTTTCTGATATTTTATCATATTCTAATTCTATTCATTTTTATTCCATCTTCCCGGAGTTCATTCTCCGGGCAACTCCGTTTAACCGGTGGATTCTTTCCAACCTACTTCTTTTATGATCTCATTGGAAATCATATAAAGACAATTCCTATTTGATATAGCTATTTGTGCAAGTATTTTACGATTAAGAAGCAACTGTCTCTTGTACAGATCATTTATTAATCTACTATAACTATAGCATACCCCCCTTTCACGAATTGCTGCATTTATTCGAGTGATCCACAAACGACGAAAGTTTCTTTTTTGCCTATCCCTATCCCGATGAGCCGAAACCAAAGCTCTTATTTTTTGTTGAGTAATAGTTCGAGTAAGTCTTGAATGAGCCCCCCGAAAGCTTGATGCAAATAAACGAATTTTTGTTCTACGTCTCCGAGCGATATATCCCCGTCTAATTCTGGTCATTGAATAAATGAAACTTTAACGAATAACTAATAGATTTCCTTTCTTTCAGTTATTCTTTTGCCCCTTTCCTAGTATATTAATAACAAAACGGATTTTTCCAATGTATAAACTAAAAATTCCAATGGCTTTCGCTACTATAACCTTCCCAACCACGATTTTTTATTTTTTTATAGGCATTTCACCTCGAAATACGAAATTGTACTATACTAGGTTAAAAAAAAGGTTAAAAAAAATAGCAATGATAACTAAATAGTGGATTCCATCGTTTCTATGGTTACTTCTTAAACGGTGAGGTCTTCTCTATACACCGGAGCCCTTACTTCATTTAATCAATGTTATTGCTAACTTGTATAGTTCACATTCTTCGGCTCTACCCATGAATTATCCAGTAATAGGTCTTTCACAACGAGCTCTACCTATACAGTAACGGTATTTAATTATGAAAGTTGGCTGGGTAGCTGACCCTGTTAGTCCGTTCTTGCAAGAGGGGTCTATGTTACTAAGATTTCCTCCGCTTAATGGATAACCATTTGCTACCAATGGAGAATTACTTCTCATCTTGAATTGAGGTGAGTGGTTTTACACCAATAGAAACCATAAATTTCATACACAATAAAAGGGATATGACCCCATTTTCTTATTTTTAGATAGTAAATGTAGTTTTTTTTTCCGTTCTATCCTATTTGATCATTGATATTCGAACATTGTTCTCTTTCCTTTGTTCTAGTTTATGATCTGAACGAGTCGCACATACACCCTAGTACATGTTCCTCGACGCTGAGGGCATCCCCGAAGCGCGGGGGATTTTGTGACATTTCTGATTGGCTGTCTTGTATTTCTAATAAGTTGTTTAATCGTTGGCATGTTGAATCATATACATAATGGGCTGGTTTAGATCGATCCTAACCGTATGATTATGAATGACTTTTATTCAATAGAATAGAATCGATAGATCAATAGAATCATCAATCAATAGATAGTAAATAAATAAAAGTCATAGAATATTAAACGCGGCAGGGTTCATTTTAAATCACGAATTGACGCGAAATTCAGGCTATTTATTGTCATTCAACCGCTACAAGATCAACAATTCCATAAGCTTGGGCCTCTGTTGCTGACATAAAAATATCTCTTTCCATGTCTTCGGATACAACCCAGAAGGGTTTCCCCGTTCTTTGTACATAAACCCTTGTCAGGGTTTCACGTAGTTTCAGCAGTTCTCCCACTTCCAGGATGAATTCTCCCGTTGCTACTTCAGAAAAAGAACCAGCGGGTTGATGGATCATTACCCTGATGATATAAGATAAAAAAGGTTTCTCTATTTCGCATGATGAGGGG